ATACAGAAGAAGAAAGAAAAAGAGAAGAAGAAAAAGAGACGAAGGAAAGAACGGAGAAAGAGCGAATACAGATAGCAGAGGCCTGGGATACCATTCCAGTTACACAAGTAATAAGAGGTTGCATGTTACTAACTCAATCTATTTTTAGAAAATATATTGTATTACCTTCATTGCTAATTGCAAAAAATAGTGGACGCATGTTCCTATTTCAATTTCCCGAATGGTTTGAGGATTTACAGGAATGGAATAGAGAGATGCATGTTAAATGTACCTATAATGGTGTTCCATTATCCGAAACAGAATTTCCGAAAAATTGGTTGACAGACGGTATTCAGATAAAAATCTTATTTCCTTTCCGTCTGAAACCTTGGCACAAATCGAAACTACGATCATCTAAGAAAGGTTTAATGAAAAAGAAAAAAGAAAAAGATGTTTTTTGTTTTTTAACAGTTTGGGGAATGGAAACTGAACTTCCTTTTGGGTCGCCCCGAAAACGACCTTCCTTTTTTAAACCCATTTTTAAGGAAATTGAAAAAAAAATTGGAAAATTGAAAAAGAAGTCTTCTCGAGTTCTAATAGTTTTTAAAAGAAAAATAAAATTACTTCGAAAAGTTTTAAAAGAAACAAAAGAATGGGTTATCGAAAGTGTTATTTTTATAAAAAGAATAATAAAAGAACTTTCAAAAATTCTGTTATTTCGATTAACAGGAGGAAAAGTATATGAATCAAGTGAAATTAAAGAAGAAAAAGATTCTATAATAAGCAATCAGCTAATTCACGAATCGTTTAGTGAAATTGCATCTACGAATTGGACAAAGTCTTCATTAACAGAAAAAAAAATCAAGGATTTGACTACTAAAACAAGTACAATTCGAAATCAAATAGAAAGAATTATAAAAGAGCAAAAAAAAGTAACTCCAAGAATAAATAATATTAGTCTTAAAAAAACAAGTTATAATGCTAAAAGATTCGAAAAATGGCAAATATTAAAAAAAAGAAATGCTCGATTAATCTCTAAATTACCTCTTTTTTTGAAATTTTTCATTGAAAGAATCTACACAGATATATTTTTATGTATCATTAATATTTCCAGAATGAATACAGAACTTTTTCTTGAATCAACAAAAAAAATTATTGATAAATCCATTTACAATAATGAAAGAAAACAAGAAAGAATTAATAAAATTAAGAAAAATCTAATTCCATTTATTTCGACTATAAAAAAGTCACTTGATAATATTAGTAATAGTCAAAAAAATTCACCTATTTTTTGTGACTTATCCTACGTGTCACAAGCATATGTATTTTTCAAATTATCACAAATCCAAGTTAGTAACTCGTATAAATTAAGAGCTGTTCTTCAATCTCAAGGAATTCCCCCGCCTGAAATAAAGGATTCTTTTGAAACACAAGGAATGGTTGATTCGAAATTAGGGGATAAGAAACTTCCGAGTTATGAAATGAATCAATGGAAAAAGTGGTTAAGAGGATATTATCAATACAATTTATCTCAGAGCAGATGGTATAGATTAATACCAGAAAAATGGCGCAATACAGTTCATCAGCGTCGTATAGCTAAAAAGGAAAATTTTAGCAAAAGGCATTCATATGAAAAAGACCAATTAATTGATTTAAAAAAACAAAAACAAATTGAAGTATATTCATTATCTAATCAAAAAAGAAAAGAGAATTTGCAAAAATACTATAAATATGATCTTTTATCATATAAATTTCTTAATTATGAAAATAAAACGGAATACTTTTTTTATAGATCTCCGTTTCAAGGACGTAAGAAGCAAGAGATTTCTTATAACATGCATAAAGAAAATATACTGAGGAACATCCCTATCGATAATTATCTAGGAAAGGTCGATATTCTATATATGGAAAAAACGGTCGATAGAAAATATTTTGATTGGAACATTCTCAATTTTAATCTTAAACAAAAAGGCGATATTGAGGCCTGGGTCAGCAATGGGAATCAAAATACTCAAATAATTCCTAAAAAAGATCTTTTTTACCTTATGATTCCAGAAATAAATCCACCAAACTCCGACAAAGTATTTTTTGATTGGATGGGAATGAATGAAAAAATGCTAAAGTGTCACATAGCGAATTTGGAACCTTGGTTCTTCCCAGAATTTGTGTTACTTTATAATGCATATAAAAGGAAACCTTGGTTTATACCAAGCAAATTACTTCTTTCAAATTTTCATAAAAATGAAAATAGTAGTGAAAATAAAAAAATAAATCAAAAGCAAAAAGGAAGTTTTTTGATACCATCGAATAAAAAGCATCGAAATCAAGGAGAAAAAGAACCCACAAGTCCAGGAAATCTTGGATCCGTTCTCTCACAACAAAAAGATAGTGAAGAAAATTATGCAAGATCAGACATGAAAAAGGGGAAAAAGAAAAAACAATACAAAAGCAGCGTGAGAGCAGAACTAGATTTCTTCCTGAAACGTTATTTGCTTTTTCAATTGAGATGGGACGATACTTTGAATGAAAGACTGATCAATAATGTCAAGGTATATTGTCTCCTGCTTAGACTGATAGATCCAACCCAAATTACTATACCCTTGATTCAAAATGGAGAAATGAGTTTGGATATAATGCTGATTGAGAAGAATTTAACTCTTAGCCAATTGATGAAAAAGGGAATATTGATTATAGAACCCATTCGTCTATTTGGAAAAAACGATGCACAATTTATTATGTATCAAACCATAGGTATTTCATTGGTTCATAAGAGTAAGCACCAAACTAATCAAAAATACCAAGAACAAAGATATGTTTCTAAGAAGAATTTTGATGAAACTATTTCATCACACCAAAGAATAACTGAAAATAGAAACAAAAATCATTTGGATTTGCTTGTTCCTGAAAAGATTTTATCGTTTAGACATCGTAGAAAGTTGAGAATTCGAAGTTGTTTTAATTCAAAGAATAGAAATGTTGAAGATAGAAATCCAGTATTTTGGAATGCAAAGGACGTAAAAGACAGCATTTCACATGACAGTAACCATTTTGATAGAGAGAAAAATCAATTAATGAAATTAAAGCTCTTTCTTTGGCCTAATTATCGATTAGAGGATTTAGCTTGTATGAATCGTTATTGGTTTGATACCAATAACGGCAGTCGTTTCAGTATGTTAAGAATACATCTGTATCCACGATTGAAATTTTGACATTTCGTGAATAATACACTTTTTCTATATATTCTATACCCTATATATATAATAGGGTATATCAAAGCAAACAAATACATAGATCACATGTCTTGTCTCACATTTCATTCTAATATCCAATAGGAAATGAATAATGTCTCGATTCGATCTCGAAATGAATCAACAGAACCTTCTTTGTTTTAGGTCTAAATTCTTCGATGCGAAAATGTACCAATCCTTTTCTATCCCTATCTAAATCCAATTAGAAATTGGATTAATTGATTTGAATTCCGAAAATTAGGAGTTCATAAAGAAATTTGGATTAGATTATTGTATATACCAGATTCCAATTAATGGCATTATTATTACTGATCAATAAAATCCATATCTGTAAAAAGGGAAAGGGGATTTTTTTATGGTAACAAATTCATTCATTTCGGTTATTTCTCAAAAAGAAAACGAAAAAAACAGAGGGTCTGTTGAATTTCAAGTATTCAGTTTTACCACTAAGATAAGAAGACTTACTTCACATTTGGAATTGCACAAAAAAGACTCTTCATCCCAGAGAGGTTTGCGGAAAATTTTGGGAAAACGCCAACGACTGCTGGCCTATTTGTTAAAAAAAAATAGAAGACGCTATAAAGAATTAATTAGTGAGTTAAATATTCGAGAGATAAAAACTCGTTAATTTGAAGCGTGATACCATTTGAGCTTAGTCGTTTAAATTTTGATGAACTTCTTTTTACTTTCAGCAATGCATGGAAGAACGACTCGGGAAAAAACTTATGATTGCACCAACTACAAGAAAAGACCTCATGATAGTCAATATGGGCCCTCACCACCCATCAATGCATGGTGTTCTTCGACTTATTGTTACTCTCGATGGTGAAAATGTTATTGATTGTGAACCAATACTGGGTTATTTACATAGAGGGATGGAGAAAATTGCGGAAAATCGAACAATTATACAATATTTGCCTTATGTAACGCGTTGGGATTATTTAGCTACTATGTTCACAGAAGCAATAACCGTAAATGGACCCGAACAGCTAGGCAATATTCAAGTACCTAAAAGGGCTAGCTATATCAGAGCTATTATGTTGGAGTTAAGTCGTATCGCTTCTCATTTGTTATGGCTTGGCCCGTTTATGGCAGATATTGGGGCACAGACCCCTTTCTTCTATATTTTTCGAGAACGAGAGTTAATATATGACTTGTTCGAAGCTGCTACCGGTATGCGCATGATGCATAATTATTTTCGTATCGGAGGAGTAGCTGCTGATCTACCTCATGGCTGGATAGATAAATGTTTGGATTTTTGCGATTATTTTTTAACCGGGGTTGCTGAATATCAAAAGCTTATTACGCGGAATCCTATTTTTTTAGAACGAGTTGAAGGCGTAGGCATTATTGGCGCAGAAGAAGCACTAAATTGGGGTTTATCGGGCCCAATGCTACGAGCTTCCGGAATACAGTGGGATCTTCGTAAAATTGATCGTTATGAGTCTTACGACGAATTTGATTGGGAGATTCAATGGCAAAAAGAAGGGGATTCATTAGCTCGGTATTTAGTACGAATCAGTGAAATGACAGAATCCATAAAAATTATCCAACAGGCTCTGGAAGGAATTCCAGGGGGACCCTATGAGAATTTAGAAATTCGACGCTTTGGTAGAATAAAAGACCCTGAATGGAATGATTTTGACTATCGATTTATTAGTAAAAAACCTTCTCCAACTTTTGAATTGTCTAAGCAAGAACTTTATGTAAGAGTCGAAGCACCAAAAGGAGAATTGGGAATTTTTCTGATAGGAGATCAGAGTGTTTTTCCTT